GCTTATATTTTTCATATGATCTCCTCTTAATAGATAAACTCAAAAAATCGAAAGAGTTCTTTTTGTATAACTTCACTTTTTATTTAATATTTCGTTTTTATGTCTAAATCCAAATGATACTTCGAAAAAAAGTTTCCGTTGGACTAAGAACGAGAAGGAAAAAAGTGAATTGGTATGAAAATTTTACATCCTCAAATCGGTCTTTTCCATGGGTTGGTTTTTTTATCAACGAATAAATATAAAATATAGGGGTGATGACATAATTCAAAAAAATAAGCGGTAAGTCTAAGAAAATACATATAAGTTTTTTTTAGATTTTTAGTTTTTTATATTTCTAGTATTAAACAAAAGGATTCGCAAATAAAAGCGCTAATGCTACAACCAATCCATAAATTGTTAAAGCTTCCATAAAAGCCAGACTAAGTAATAAAGTACCTCGTATCTTCCCCTCTGCTTCGGGCTGTCTTGCGATACCTTCTACAGCTTGGCCCGCGGCGGTACCTTGACCCACTCCAGGTCCAATAGAAGCAAGCCCTACAGCCAATCCGGCAGCAATAACGGAAGCAGCAGAAATCAGTGGATTCATGATAAATTCCTCGCAAAAAAAATAGTTAATGATACATACAATCAACCAATTAATTATGATTCCATTATTCCATCGATAAGATTCATACAGTTGAAGTAACTAAGAACTCCGAATTGAAGAAATAATATTATTGCATCATCAGAACTACTTCGATATTTCCTTTTTCGTTTCTATCCACGGTGCTTTTTTTTTTTTAATCTCTAATGATGACCCTCTAGTGATTCGCCTATATAAGCCGCAGCTAAAGTTGCAAAAATAAGAGCTTGAATACCACTTGTAAATAATCCAAGGAACATAACAGGTATAGGAATCACCGAGGGTACTAAAGAAACAAGAACAACAACTACTAATTCATCAGCTAATATATTGCCAAAAAGTCTAAAACTAAGTGATAGGGGTTTTGTGAAATCTTCTAAGATATTAATGGGTAAAAGGATTGGAGTTGGCTGAATGTATTTACTGAAATAACCTAATCCTTTTTTTGTAAGACCCGCATAGAAATATGCCAATGAGGTGAGTAAAGCTAAAGCAACAGTAGTATTTATATCATTCGTGGGCGCGGCTAACTCCCCATGAGGTAACTTTATTATTTTCCAAGGTAAAAGAGCCCCTGACCAATTCGAAACAAAAATAAATAGAAACATAGTTCCAATAAAGGGAACCCAAGGACCATATCCTTCTCCAATCTGAGTTTTACTCACGTCTCGAATGAATTCAAGGATATATTCGAAAAAATTCTGATCGTCAGTGGGAATGGTTTGTGGATTTCGAACAGCTAGAGTGGCTGAACCTAATAAGATAGCAATGACAACCCAAGAAGTAATAAGTACTTGAGCATGGACTTGGAAACCTACTATTTGCCAATAAAAATGTTGGCCTACTTCCACATCGGATATATTGTATAACCCCTTTAGGGTATTGGTGGAACATGATAGAACATCCATATTGACCTCGGCTAAAAATAGAACTTTAAAAAGAATTATTTTGATTCAACCGCCTCTTTCTTAACTTGACTATTTGAATCATATATTCTGAATAGTCTTTTTTTTTTATCTACTTTTTTTCTGCGATTCAAGAATAGTAATTGATTCCATAAATCTAAATCTATGGGGTTCTGAAGTTTTTGATTTCTTTATCTTATATTTATATTATACTCAAGGGTTTCGTATAAAGCTAAAACGACCTTCACAAATTGCGAATACTAATTTGTTAAGAACTAATCGGATTGAAGCTGTAGTGTCATCATTCGCCGGAATCGAAATATCCGCGAGATCCGGGTCACAATTTGTATCGATAAAACAAATTGTTGGAATTCCCAAAGAAATACATTCTCGAAGGGCCGTATATTCTTCTTGCTGATCAACGATGATTACAATATCAGGCAACCCCGCCATATATTTAATCCCACCCAGATATGTTTGCAAATGAAATAATTGTCTCTTCAACACAGCCGCATCCCTTTTTGGAAGACGGTCGAGTTTCCCCATCTTTTGTTCCACTCTCAAATCCCTGAACCTATGAAGTCTCATTTCTGTAGTGTACCAATTTGTTAACATACCACCGAGCCATTTTTTATTAACATAATGACACTGAGCCCGTATTGCAGCCCATGCTACTGAATTAGCTACTTTGTTTTTTGTACCAACAATTAAGAATTGTTTTTCTCTACTTGCTGCATCAAAAACCAAATCACAAGCTTCTGATAAAAACCGAGCCGTTATAGTAAGATTTGTAATATGAATACCGTTGCGCTTTCCAGAGATATAAGGTGCCATTCTAGGATTCCATTTTCTAGTACCATGACCAAAATGAACTCCTGCCTCCATCATCTCTTCCAAATTGATGTTCCAATACCTTCTTGTCATTTCTCCTCACACTTCCTCTTTTTTTTTTTCAAAAAAAAAAAAAGAGACGAAGGACTGGAAAAAAATTGTTCCGACGGAACCTTATCTTCTACCAAAGATTAGCTGTTGGTTAATTCTTTTTTTTTTTTTTATTACCAAATCAAATGAACGGGCAAAATACATATAATTAAAAGGAAAAATATGTTCTTATCTGATTATCTGAAGAATCCTTAAATCCTAGAAAAAAAAATGATTGTTCTGATATATATTCTGTATATTCTGAGAATCATTTAAAATGGAAGCATCCAAAAATCTTCTGTGGTAGAACAAAATATCTCCCATTTCGCCCCCGAATAGATTTGTTTTTTGGGGTTCCAAAGGAATGTTGTTATCTTGCCTTGAACGGTGCACAAATCCTTTGAATCCAGTACCAACGGGTATCATACTCCCCAGAACAACATTTTCTTTCAATCCTTTCAACCAATCGATACGACCCCGGAGAGAGGCTTTTGCTAAAACTCGAGCAGTTTCTTGAAAACTCGCTTCGGATATAAAACTTTGAGTGTTCAAAGATGTTCTCGTTATTCCCAATAAGATAGCTTGATAACAGATGGCTTCTTCAAAAGCACGCCCCGTTCGCTCTGCGCGTAACAATCCAATCAATTCTCCAGGTGAAAAAACATTAGACATTCCATCTTCTGAGACCAACACTTTTGATGTTATTTGACGTACAATCATCTCTATATGTTTATTATGAATTTGCACCCCCTGGGATCGATAAATTTCTTGGATCTTATGAACCAAAGAAATACGACTTTGTACGCTAGTTAGCTCAGCACCAATCAAGAAACCCCAAGGAATTCCAAGAATTCTTGTTATACGTTCGTTCCAACCCCCAACCCGCCTTTCCAGATTCATTGATATTGAATCAATCGAACGCACTTCTAAGACCTGTTCTACCTTTTGAAGACCCTGGGTTATATCACCAGATTTTGATTTTTCATATATAAATGTAACTAATGGATCCCCTTCGTAAAGGATTTCCCCATAATGGCCATGAACAGTTGCTCCGGGAGTGGCTAAATAAGGCTGAGCTGCTCTTATTACTACAGAACTAATTTGAACAATTAGGACTTGACCGGATTTTTTGTGTGGTACATTTTTGGCTATACATACATTGTCACAAATAAACTGTCCAAGACTCATTATTGTGGATGTATCCTCACAAAAATAATGATGGAGAAAATACCAATTCAAATTGAATAGATTCAAAATTATGTTACTGCATGTACCGATATTATAAATTATCCCATTTTCATCTATGAAAGAAAATTGAAATACTTCAATTTTCTTTTTAAAATTGTCAAGTTGCAAATAGTTAGTTACCAAGATCTGATTATGAGTTATAAAATAGTAAAAAAAATCCAAATTCACAATTGGAAGGGCTGTTCCTACAGGGCCCATCGAATCAATTCTGGAATCCTTTTTAATGGATTTGTTTTTTATATTGTGATATTTTACACCGTCGAATGAACCCGTTCGAGAACAATCGGATGATGACAAAATTATTAAGGATTGATATTCATTATTTCTATTCAATAACGAGAACGTACGAATAGTTCCTTGATTTTGGCTAAGCAATTCTTGAATCTTTCTTGCCTTGTAATAAAAAGGATTGATATTGATGCGATCTGATCCATGCGGATCATTCCTTTTTTCGGTATACGAAATCGGAGATTTCACTAAGTCAATTCTTAGGAAATCGCGAATTAAACCGTTTGCTCTTACTTCAACAAGGGAAGCATAGGCCTGTTCTATCGAAAATCCTTTTTTGTCTTGGTTCCAATTCAATACTAAACACGTTCGAAATAATTGAATACTTATGCCAGAAATTCCTCCCAAAATGATGGGTTTACCCAAGATATAATTGACAACTTGAAGTTGCACATTATCCACTTCCTGGAACACATCTTGGGGGAAGAGTGTTGCTAAACTTATACCCTCCGCTGTTTCAGATATGACTACAGGTCGAACCAAAACAAAAAACTTTTTCTTGGTAAGTGTGATCTGGTGAACATAGACCAAATTTTTCGGTTTTTTTTTTAATTCCTTGGAATTTGTTTTTCCCCGTCTTGGTGATATCAAAATGCCACTGTGTCGGAATATCTTATCGGTTTTTCCAGTAAAATAGATATCTCCAGAAAAAATTGTTAGTTCCATTTTTTTTTTTTTTCTCTCCACTCGTACCAATCCACATGCACTGCTTCTTCTATTTAAAGCGATTCGTGTACCTATTCCAATGATACTATTGTTCCGTACCATTATGGAAGAAGATCGGGGTAAGATATGCACTTCCTCAGGAATGAAAAATAGTTGATCTATTTTTTTTTTTCCTTTACTAATTTCACAAATTTCGTTGACTCCTCGATACTCAATCAAATCGTCTTTTTTAACGATTGAATATGACTCTATAGTCTCATATTTAGTAATTCCCGAATTATTTCTTTTGTATCTAGGATCATCGAAATACGCAAGAATTCTTTTTCTACGGAAAAGAACATTTATGGATATTTCAATCAATATACCCGAATGGGGCGTTAGTTCTTTCTCTCGTTCTGGAATTGATTGGAATGGAATGCAAAATCTGTTTTTCCGTCTCTTTGCCAATAAATCAGAATTTTTGTAGAGAATGACTGGGTATAGGAGATTACAATGATCCGTACATCTGATTCGATTAAGTTCTGAATAATCAGGAATGCTATCTTCTTTTTTACCATAAAAATAAAAACTAAAGAATTTGTGTCTCACTTGATCATTAGTCACTGAGAGGTTAGAAAAAAATTTGCGTTCGACAGAACGAGAATAAACCTTCATTTGATCTTGATCCTTGTGTAGCAAAAAAGGGGCTACAGTGGATCTGCACGGATCTCCTGATAATATCCATAAATGACTTGTTTTTGGTAAGAGATGAACATTACTATATGTAAATTCAGGTGCATGGTACACATCGGTACTCCAATGCATTTCTCCCTCTGAGTCAGAATAAATATGTTTTCGAACCCTCTCTTTAAAATTCAAAGTGGATATTCCCGAATGAATCTCAGCAATCGCCTGTTCCGATTTTACATTTTGATCATTTTGAACTAAAAGAAAGCTTTTTGGTGGAACCTTCACGTTATGTATAAAATCGACACTCTCAATAATTACATACAAATCGATATAACATAGAAAAGCAGGGTGTCCGTGGCGTGTACGTGTGGGATGAACCAAATACTCATTGAATTTTATTTTTCCATTAGAGGGGGCCCGTACATGTCCTGCAGTCCCCCCTGTGAATACTCCACCGGTATGAAAAGTTCTTAATGTTAGTTGAGTACCCGGTTCTCCAATAGATTGACCTGCAATAATACCTACAGCTTCTCCTAATTCGACTAGGTCACCATGAGTAGGACTCCGACCATAACATAATCGACAGATCCAAGATGTACCTCTACACGTAAAGGGGGTTCGAATAGATATTGGTTGTACTCGAAAGGTTCTTAATCGATCGGCAAGTCCAATTCCAATATCGTGATTACGAGCGGCAATACATCGAGAACTCGTATATATATCATCCGCTAATACACGACCAATTAATGTTTGGATAAAAATTCTTTCCAGCAGTATCCCCTTTCGGGGACTCACAGAAATACTTTGTAGAGTTCCGCAATCCGTTCTACGTACAACAATGTGTTGAACTACTTCAACAAGTCTGCGCGTGAGATATCCAGCATCTGATGTTCGTACAGCAGTATCGACAACTCCTTTGCGAGCTCCGTAGCAAGAAATAATATATTCTGTTAAAGAAAGTCCTTCGCATAAATTGCTTTGAATGGGTAAATCAATCATTTGTCCTTGGGGATCCGACATTAATCCTCTCATACCGACTAATTGATGTACTTGAGATGCATTTCTTCTAGCTCCCGAAAAATACATTAAATGGACGGGATTGAGGGGATCAGTCATCCTAAAATTGAGATTCATTTCTTGTCGCAAATATTCACTTGTAGCATACCATATCTCAATCGATTGACGTAATTTTTCTACTGCGTGTATATTCCCATCATGGTAGTGTTTTTCAAAAATGAAACTTTGTTTTTCAGCATCTTGGATTAGCCATCCTTTAGAGGGCACTGTTAAAAGATCATCAATTCCTAATGAAATGGATGTAGCAGTGGCTTGCTGAAAACCCAGAGTTTTTACTTGATCCAGGATGTGTGATGTATATGCCATTCCGAAGTGATCTAGTAATCTGCTAATAAGTCGTTTCATGGCAGTTCCATCCATTATTTTATTGTGAAAAACCAAATTGACCCCTTCTGCCATAAGTACCTCTTCTGCTGAGTAGGATTCAACAATGGATTTGAGTCAGTGATTCAAAAACTTCCTTTTATCGATCTTGATTCACGCGGAAAGGGAGGATCCTAGTTGAACCGTTGAGACATGAACTTTCATCGGTATCATAGAATTACTTAAGTTAAGTAACATACGATTAGGTACCCTATGAACAGGCCCGAGAAAATCCTTGTAGGGCTTCTTCGATTTCTCTATAAAGGGAAATATGACCAACCGTGGTTCGAATGTATATACAAAGAATTTCTTTTTTTACACTTCTTACTTTTAGATAGTGTTCATAAATTTCATGATAAGTACCCAAGGATTCATAGTGAACTTCGATAGGGGCTTCTCTTGAAGCAATAAAGTGTTGATCTCGTCGCCACCGAAGCCACAAAAGACTATCTATATCTAAGATTCTTTTCTGCCGAGAAGCTCCAATTGCATCATAGGAATTATAAAAAAGGTATTTTTTTGTATACTTAGTATCGTGATTATTATCAACTATTTCATTTTGAGAGTTATAGTTTTTGAAATTCCATGGGTTATACCGATTTGAACAAATACTTCGGCTATTTCTGATCGTTAATAAATAAAGTCCAATAAGCATATCTTGAGTTGGCACAGAAATGGGATCACCAATAGCTGGAGACAAGAGATTCATATGAGAAAACATAAGGAAACGGGCCTCTGCTTGAGCCTCCAAAGATAAAGGCACATGAACAGCCATTTGATCGCCATCAAAATCTGCATTGAATCCCTTACAAACTAATGGATGTAAACAAATAGCACGTCCTTCCACTAAAATGGGTTGGAATGCTTGTATGCCTAATTTATGCAGAGTAGGTGCTCTATTCAGCAATACAGGATGCCCTTGCATAACTTCCTGAAGTATTTCCCATACAATGGGTTCTTTTTCCCGAATTTGACTCTTCGCAACTCCTATGTTCGAAGCAAGATGTTGTCTAATTAGACCGCGAATTACAAATATCTGGAAAAGCTCTATTGCTATTTCGTGAGGTAATCCACATCGATGTAATGAAAGTGACGGACCTACGATAATAACGGAACGTCCTGAATAATCGACTCGTTTGCCAAGCAAAGTCTCACGAAATCTTCCCTCTTTTCCTTCAATTACATCTGAAAACGACTTATAAATTTTATTATGACCATCCCTCGTTGGTTGTCCACGGATTCCATTATCAAGAAGTGTATCCACGGCTTCTTGTATCAATTTCTCCTGACACATTACTAATTCTCCTGGAGTAGACCTACTTGTTATTAAAAGGTCAGTAAGAGTATTGTTCCGATAAATAACTCTTCTATATAGTTCATTAATATCCGAACTCATTAGTTTACCTCCATCTATTTGAATGATCGGTCTTAGTTCGGGTGGAAGAACTGGTAATAGACACAAAATCATCCATTCTGGTTCGATATTTGTTCGAATAAAATATTTAGCTAATTCCATGCGTTTAACCAAAAAATCTTTTCTTCTTCCAACCTTTCGATCTTCCCATTCATTACCTGTGGACCCCTCTTTCCCTAATTCTTTCCATTCGACAAATGAATAATCTATAATAATTCGCAAATCCAGATCGGCTAATTGTTCTCGGATAGCCCTTGCTCCAGTAGAGATTTCTCTATTTCGAAATGTATCGAAGCCTTGGGTAGTAAAAAAAAAGGGGATACTGTATTTCCAAGATTGAATTTCATATTCGAATGAACCTCGTAATCGTAAGAAAGTCGGTTTTTTAATTATAGACCTAGCAAAAGAAAAATTGGGATAGGATCCTATAGGAAGGATCTCCCCCCCTGAAAATCGGACGTGAAAGTTTCCTCTCATCCGGCTCAAGTAGTTATACCAAATAAAGAAAGTGATTCTCGCTTTCAAATTCTAAAAACCCCTAAAAAATCTACTCCTTACTCAAGTTTCCAGAGAAGGCCATTTCGTTAATTCATTTTTCGTTGACTTCTTTCCTTAGTTTAGAACTTTTATTTTCTGAATTCTTTATTCAAAAGTACGACATAAATGAAGTGTGAAATTCTTGAGTAGTCTACTTCCCTTCGAATAATGAATCCTCTTAAATTAAAGGAGTACCTTCGAATTCAAAAAGGATTTACTTGTTTATATATCGTTCCATTCAATCTTTTAGGTCCCAATATTTTACCTCGATGATTATGCTACGATGTCCTTAAAGCCTATACGCGATAGATAGGCTCTTATAACCATGACAAATTTGCTTACTCGAACATAAAATAAACATAATTTCTTTTTTTTTTCACGAAGTACAACTGGAGATTCCTATTTATTTGTATTTGGTACGGAATCAACCATAGATCAACCCCCCTTTTTGAAGTATTCAATACTCCAAAATTATGAGCTTCATATTACTTCCCCCCAAAAAGTATGTCAGAATGGGGGCATCCCAATTGGATTGAATGGGATGACAGTTTCTCATTTCGAATCTGTAAAATCTGGATTTCGAGCAAATCACACATCGCAGTATACTAAACCTTCTAATTCTTTAAGAGGTTTATCTAAAAGATTCGCAATATAACTAGGAAGACGTTTCAAATACCACACGTGAGTTACTGGGCATGCCAGTTTGATGTAGCCCATTTGATATCTTCGTATTCGAGAATCCACAAATTCGACTCCACATTTTTGACAAAATTTTTGGTCTTCTTTTTCATCTTCGATTATTCGAAAATTTCCACAAGCACAAATTCCACTTTTTATAGGCCCAAAGATTCTTTCACAAAATAATCCATCTTTTTCCGGTTTATTAGTTTTATAATGAAAAGTATGAGGTTTTGTCACCTCTCCAACTCTCTCTCCGTTAGGTAAGATTTTATTAGCCCAAGCACTTATTTGTTGAGGAGAAACCGAGCCAATTCGGAGTTGTTGATGTTTATAACGATCGATCATAGAAGAAAAATTAAAATTCATTCCGATTAAACTTCCTTCCTATTAATCCGGAAGTTCTTTTCAGATACAAGGAAATTATTCAGTTCCAGAGCTAAGGATCGTAGTTCTCGAACGAGCAATCGAAAAGATTCTGGAGCACCCTCAGGATTCGATATTGTTCTTCCAATGATGGTAGTACCAAGTACCGCCTGCCGAGCTCTAATATGATCCGATTTATAAGTAAGCATCTCTTGTAAAATATGAGCAACCCCAAATCCTTCTAGA